CAAATTCCACCCCCAAAAACCATATTTTGATTGCGCTTCAACTATATCAACTGTACTTGAACTGTTAGATAATCCTAGTCGGTGATAACATCACTGCTACCATCTCTATTACAGAACCGTACATGAGATTGTCATCTCATACGGCTCCTCAAGGGTCACAGATAAATCTAAAGACCTGTTCGATATTATATTCTTTAATCTTAATATGTTTGTACGATCAATAAACTAAAAATCTATTGTAAGGTTCCGAATTAGACCAATGGAATTCTGTCTGCTATAGAATATAGTTCTAATAAACTGTGCTTCGGAATTGATCTCATCTTTTTTTTAACAATTCAATTGTTCTTTAGTTGAGTAATAACTTAATCCTTGAATAAAATATTTTTTGTAGCAATTTTTATTAATAGATTAATAGAGATTTCAACCTATTATTTTTGATTACAAAAATTAGACATTAGTTCATGAATCAGGATACGAATTCTAATTCTTTAAAGTTCTATGATAGGAAAGAAAGAAAAAAGCTGCCTTTGTTTTCTATTCTTTCCATTTTTTTGTTCCTATTCTCCTTTCTCATAAAAGGGGAGACGTAAAAAAGGGTAAAGGATTACTTCGTTCTTGATAGTTATTTACTTAATCGGGGATAGGAGCATACTCTGGATCGAAATCATGGGGAGTACTGCTTGGTTGTTTCTACTAACTTAAAGCCCCAATTGGATTTTCTTGATGTCGAAATATCCGGTTGGATAATTTTCATTATTTACATTACTAATCCTTTTTGTATCTTGGTGTTCCTAATCATCCACTCTTTTTTGCTCAATCCCTTATTATTCTTATAGTAATACAACTATGGGAATAGATAGTAAAAATTTTCTAGAGTTGGATCTTTTATTTTAAACCCGCTTCAAGCCATGATGACTAATCAATCAAAAGGTTGGGGTTAAACAGTATAGACTGTTGTTTCCTTTTCATTTAACTCTTGTACATAGGCAATGAGACTCCATTTTTTTACTGCAAATTTTTAAGCTGTTTTCTCTCACTCATATAACTATCTGGTTTAGTTCATCAATTTAACTGATGAATAAAAAAATAAAAATGGATTCAATTCATTTCATTTTTTTACTAGAAACGAAAAATGAAATAAAAGAAAGTTTATGTTTTAACGAATCACACGTAGAGATATTGATAACACACATAGAGTTAATGGTATTTCATAACTAATTGATTGAGCAGCAGCCCGTAGACCACCTAAAAAGGAATATTTATTATTTGATCCATATCCTGACATAAGAAGTCCAATGGGAGCAATACTTGAAATAGCAATCCATAAAAAAACGCCTATACTGAGATCGGCTAGAACAAGACGATAGCCAAAAGGAATTACTGAATAACTTAACAAAATAGATATGACAGCTAGGGAGGGGCCAATACTAAATAAACTAATATTTCCTCGAGATGGAAGAAGATTCTCTTTGAAAAGCAATTTTGTCCCATCTGCTAGAGCTTGAAGAACCCCCAATGGGCCGGCATATTCAGGGCCAATACGTTGTTGTATCCCGGCGGATATTTCTCTTTCTAACCAAACAATTATGAGTACGCCTATTGTAATTCCTAATACAGTAGTTAAAATAGGGACAAACATCCATATGATGCCATAGATTTCTTTTAAGAATTCCAACCTAGAAAAAGAATTGATAGCTTCTACTTCTGTTGTATTAATTAGCATTTCAACGATCAACCTCTCCCATAATGATATCTATGCTACCTAGTATCGTCATAATATCAGCCAATTTCATTCTTTTAACTAATTGAGGAAGAATTTGCAAATTGACAAAACCCGGCGGTCGAATTTTCCATCTCCAAGGAAAAACATTCTGATCTCCTATCATAAAAATCCCCAATTCTCCTTTTGGAGCTTCGACTCTTACATAAAGTTCTTGCTTCGACAATTCAAAAGTAGGAGAAGGTTTTTTACTAATGAATCGGTATTCAAAATCATTCCATTCGGTATTTCTTATTCCAGCAAAGCGCCGGGTTTCTAAATTTTCATAGGGCCCTCCCGGAATTCCTTCCAGAGCCTGTTGAATGATTTTTATAGACTCTGTCATTTCACTGATTCGTACTAAATAACGAGCTAATGAATCCCCTTCTTTTTGCCATTGGACTTCCCAGTCAAATTCGTCATAACACTCATAATGATCAACCTTACGAAGATCCCATTGTATTCCGGAAGCTCGTAGCATTGGTCCTGATAAACCCCAATTTATTGCTTCCTTTTCACTAACAATGCCTACCCCTTCAACTCGTTCTAAAAAAATAGGGTTCCGTGTAATAAGCTTTTTATATTCAGCAACCTCCCTTAAAAAATAATCGCAAAAATCCAAACACTTGTCTATCCAGCCATGAGGTAGATCGGCGGCTATTCCTCCAATACGAAAATAATTATGCATCATTCGCATACCGGTGGCAGCCTCGAATAGATCATATATTAATTCTCTTTCTCGAAAAATATAAAAGAAGGGAGTCTGTGCACCAATATCTGCCATAAAGGGTCCAAGCCATAACAAATGAGAAGTTATACGACTCAACTCCAACATAATTACTCTGATATAACTAGCTCTTTTAGGTACTTGAATATTTCCCAACTGCTCTGGTGCATTTACAGTTATTGCTTCTGTAAACATAGTAGCTAAATAATCCCAACGTGTTACATAAGGCAAATATTGTATAATTGTTCGGTTTTCTGCAATTTTTTCCATCCCCCTGTGTAAATAACCTAATATTGGTTCACAGTCGATAATATCTTCACCATCTAGAGTAAGGATGAGTCGAAGAACACCATGCATTGATGGGTGGTGAGGACCCATATTGACTATCATGAGGTCCTTTCTTGTAGCTGGTGCAGTCATAGGTTTTTTTCCCGATTCATTCTTCCATGAATTGCTGAAAATCAAAAGAGAGTCATCAAAATTAAAATAATTTTTCAAATTAACGAGTTTTTATCTCTCGAATATTCAACTGACCTATTAATTCTTTATAACGTACTCCATTTTTTTTTGATAAATAAGCTAGCAGGCATTGGCGCTTTCCCAAAATTTTCCGCAGACCTCTCTGAGATAAATAGTCTTTTTTGTGCAATTTCAAATGGGAAGTAAGCTTTCGTATCTTATTAGTAAAACAGAATACTTGGAATTCAACAGACCCCGGGTTTTCTTCTTTTTCTTTTTGTGAAATAACTGAAATGAATGAATTTTTTACCATAAAATAATCTCCCCTTTTTACAAATATGAATTTTACCGATCAGTAATAATAATGTGAGTTAGTTTAATTTGGTATACATAATCAACTTACTTTTTTAAATAAAAAGAATCAATCCAATTAAACTTGCATTCGGATAGGCATACAAAACAATAGTCTATTTTGCATTTTCAAAAGAGAATTGTTTAAATCTTAAAATTAAGAAGATTTTGTTGATTCGTTTTTAGAAATAATGGATACCCCATTACATTAAATTAGTATCATATATTAGACTAAAATGTAAGACAAGTTATATGTGCATTTGTTTGCTTTCATATATCAGATATGGTACAGACATAAAGTTTAATTAATTACCTTTCAATTGTGGGGTACATACGTATCCTTAACAGACTGAAACGACTTCCATTATTTGTATCAAACCAATAGCGAGTCATACAAGATAAATCTTCTAATCGATAATTGGGCCAAAGAAAAAATTTTAATTTAATTAATTTTTGTCTATCAAGATCTTTATTTTCATTCAAAAATTGACTAGAACTTTTTACATTATTCCCATTACAAAATATTATATTTTTATGCATACCTTGACTATTCTTTGAATGGAAACAAATTAAAATTCTCAATTCTCTACGACGTCGAGACGCTAAAATATTTTCAGGGAAAAGAAAAGAAAAATGCTTATTTCCAGTTAGATGGCTTCGAATGGATTTATCAAAATCCTCCTTATCGGCATATCTTTGCTCTCGGTATCTTTGATTAGTACGATGCCTACTCTTATGAACTAATGCAATTTTTATGGTTTGATACATAATAAACTGGCCCGCTTTTTTTACAGACAGACGAAAAGGTTCGATAATCAATCTCCCCCTTTTCATCAATTCTGTAAGAGTTAAATTCTTTTTAATCAGCATTATATCAAGATTCATCTCTCTCCTTTGAATAGAGGATAGGGTTATTTTTTTTGGATTTCTCAGTCTAAGCAAGAGACAATATACTTTGATATTATTGATCATTCTTTGATTCAAAGCACCATCCCATCTCAATTGAAAAAGTAAATATCTTTTCAGGAAGAAATCTAGTTCTGCTTCCGTATTGCTCTTGTATTGTTTTTTCTTTTGTAGTTTTTTCATGTCTAATTCCGAATAAGTTTCTGCAATCTTGTTTTCTTGGTTTTGTATATTTGAGCTAAGATCTCTTTGATTTTCAAATTCTTTTTCTTTTTTATTCTTGAATTCAAATTCAAAATATTTTTTTTCGTTCGGCGGTATAAGTTCTTTTTGTTTTCTATTCATGTTTTGAGTTTCACTAAGACTTTCATTTATATTCAAATTCAAAAAAAGTAATTTGCTTGGTATAAGCCAGGGTTTCATTTTATATGCATTATAAAATAGGAAAAATTCTGGGAAGAACCAAAGTTCTAGCTTCGATATAGGATGACTTAATATTTCCGCATTCATTCCCATCCAATCCCATTTTTTTTTTTGCTTGGATAAATTGCTTTCTTCATTTTGATGAACCATAAAATAAAAAAGATCTTTTTTATCAACTTTATCAATAATTATTTGATAATTAGGAGCCTTAGTCTTAGTATTTTGATTCCTGTTGGTATTGACCTTGACCCAAGCTTCAATATCTATTTTTTTTCTAAAACAAAAATTCAGAATTTTCCAATCAAAATATTTTCGATCCGTATTTTTTTCCATATATATACTAGCACTTTTTCCTAGAAAATTATTGATAGGGATATAGGCTAATCTAGCAAAATTTTTTCTTTTTTGTGTATTGTAATTATAAGAATTCTTTGGAGTTTGATTTACTTGCAATGGTGATCTATAAATAGATAGGTCCTCCTTCTTTTCATAATTAATAGATCTATAAGATAAAAGATTATATCTATAGTATTTTTGAAAATTATCTTTCTGATTTGGTAATAAATATATTTCGTAATCACTTTGTTTTTTATAATAATTTAATTGTTCTTTTTCATATGAAACTTCTTTGTTTAAATTTTTATCTTGAATTGTACGACATTTTTTGGTGCTATTTCGCCACTTCTGTGCTATTAATTTAGACCATCTAATCTGGGATAAATTATATTGATAATAACCTCTTAACCAGCCTTTCCATTGATTTTTTTTCGAGTTCGGAAGTTTCTTATCTTTGAATTTAGAATCAATTATTACTTGTCTGCCAAAATAATTTTTGATTGAAGTTTTAAGAAAAAAAGATGTTCCGTGATATTCAAGAATAGATCTTAACTTAAACAAGTTAAGAACTGGAACTTGTGATAATTTGTAAAATACATATGCTTGTGAGAAGGCAGATAATTCATCAAAATTCTGTGAATTATTATTACTAATATTATAAAAGGGTTTTTGTATAGTTGAAATAAAGTCAATTGTATTTTGATTGGTTTTATTATTTTTTTCGTTATTTTTTTTAGTATTGGAAATAGGTTTATCAATAAAATTTTTTGTTGATTCAAGAAAAAGTTTTGTATGTATTCTGGGAATATTAATGATAGATAAAAGGATATCTATGTATATCTTTTCAATGAAAAATTTTATAAAAAAAGAAAATTTACAGATTAATCGAGCACTACGTCTTTTTAATATTTGCCAAAAGGTTTTTGTTAATTGGAATCTTTTAGCATTACAACTACTTTTATTAGTTTTATTAGTATTAGGGCTAACATTTATTCCTGGAGTCATTTTTTTTTTTTCTTTTGTAATTCTTTCTATTTTTTTTCTAATTGTACTTGTTCTATCAGTTAGACCATTCATTTTTTTTTCTGTCAGTAAAAAAATGGTCCAATTTCTAGATCTAATTTGATTCATAGATTCATTAATTATTTGATTATCCATTCTAGAATCATTTGTTTTTTTAGTTTCGCTTGATTTATCTACTTCTTTCAATCTACTAAATATAAATATATTTCTTTTTGAGATTTCTTTTATTATTAGTTTTAAAAATAGAATATTTTTGCTAAATCTTTCCTTTGTTTTTTTTGAGAGAGTTAGAAATAATCTTGTTCTTGCTTTTAAAACTTGTAAAATTAAAAAGGTTTTTTTTTTTAAATTTACAAGTGTTTTTTCGAGTTTTTTTAAAACGGGTTCAAAAAAGGAAGGCCTTTTTCGGGGAGAACTAAAAGGGATCTCCGTTTCCATTCCCCAAACTGTTAAAAAACAAAAAGCATCTTTTTTACCCTTTTTTTTCATTCGATCTAGATAAGAATACCTTAGTTTAGATCCGTGCCAAGGTTTTAGACAGAAAGGAAATAGAATTTTTATCTGAATGCCGTCTAGTAACCAATTTTTTGGAAATTCTTGTTCTGATAATTGAACACCATTATAAGTACATTTAATATGTATTTCTCTCTTCCATTCCTTTAAATCTTCAGACCATTCAGGAAATTGCAATAGTAGCATACGGACAATATTCTTAGCTATTATTAATGAAGGTAATAGAATAAATTTTCTAACAATTGATTGAGTTATTAACATTAAACCCCTTATTACTTGCGCAAATGGAATCGTATCCCAAGCTTCTGCTATTTCTATTCGTGCTTTCTCCTTTCTTTTGTTTTCTTCTTTTTTGTCCTTTTCTTTTTTTTTTTCTTCTTTTCTCTCTTCTTCTGTATAATCTGAAATTTTTATTTCTGCTCCCTCTCTCATCCAGTTTCGAAAAATGAGTTTCATTAGTCCTGAGGTATCAAAAGAAAAAAAATTCAATTTGTCTATTTTGTTCAAAAAGAGGAGAGAATGCGCATTTGCTTGAAAGAGTTCCCAAATAACTGTTTTACGTCTTTGTGCTCGGATAGAGCCTTTGATTATGTCTCTCCGAAAATCCGATTGTTGTGAATAGCGTATTAAAGCCACTTCGTCTGTTTGATCAGGGTTGTTAGTATCTTTATTAGTAGTATCACTATTTTGCCCGTTATCACTAAAAATTACTACACGTTTGAATTTTCTTGAACGAATCCCATGATCAATGGGTACTTCTTCTTCAACCTCTCCTTCCTGTTGTTCTAATTCATTGATTAATTTATATGACCGTCGAGGTACCTTTTTACTAATTTCTTTTATTCCAATAATGTTTTTATTTCTTTTTTTATTATTAGTATCGTTTATAATTGTATTGAATAAAAATTTGAAAAGGTTTGATTCCCTTTCTCTAATAAGTTGATTGATTAAAGTCAAGAAATAACTCATTTTTTTTGATACTGTTTTTTTTTCAAATCTATCC